TTGTATTGTAGTCGTAGTAGTCTTTTCGGCCTGCCTCCTTCATTCTAGAAGCAGTAGCTTCCACGCTGCCTACAGACTAGAAGCTTCGCTTCCCCCCTACCTTTGAAAACCGCTACTGGCCTGCTAACCAGGATCGTCAAGGAGACTCTCTCTGAATCTGTATCTTTCTTTTTCCGGTCTTCTGTAAGAGTTGAATAAGATTCTATCCTCTCTAGAAGATAGGGGAGCAGAGTGAAGTGTCTTTCACTTATGTGAAGCGCTTGACAGAATAGCTTGACCTTAATAGCAAGCAAGCCGGTCTATGGATCTAGGTGAACCGGGAGGGCGGAGTCGGAAGGGAATGCCTGGGGAAGAATTTGCCCAAGGGTTTTTATAAGGACTGAGCGATGGGAGAGGAGAGGTCGGGACGATCGGGCCAGGATGGATGGTAGTGGGAAAGGAAAGGAGGCATAGCCAAGCAAGACAACAGGAAACCAAAACAAGAACATGAGAACTTATAGAGTCGTTTTTTCAGAATAGATGGGCGGGAGAGATCAGTGTTTGGTTAGAGTGCAGGGCGGTGTACGAGCCGGGGCGAAATCCGTGCGATTGCCTATTGATTCTAGTTCCTAGATTGATGCGAAGCCTGGCCAGCTTTATTAGTAGTCAGTCTGAAAGTCGGCGAATACAAAAATGCACGAAAAGAGATGGAACCCCTCTCCTCTTCTAGCGAACATATACCTAAACGAACTGGACAAATGGATTACGAACCGAATTGGGACCAATCTCCGATATGCACGGTACGCGGATGACCTCACCTTTGGATGCCACTCGAATCGAAGAATCCTATATGCTGCGGCAAGAGCCCGGAATACTATAATACGGCCTGTCAGTGGTTGGATTTGAAGCTTGAGGTTCAGACCACGAAAGAGAAGACTACGATCTTGGCTTGGGAGTGGACTGGCGGGCTCCGCGCTCGACAAACAAAAAGGGTAAGTGAACCCGCCTGAATAATGGGTGCATAGCATAGAAAGAAAGGGGGCCCGATGCACCGCCAGGCGAAAGAGAACAGCAGAGCTGGTCTTGTATTGTAGTCGGCATTCTAGAAGCGGTAGCTTCCGCGCTGCCTTCCTTTATGACCGACTGGGGCTGTTCACCTTTTGTTAATAATATTTAGGAAAGCCCTTTCTTTTTTAATAAGATTTCCTATGCGATATAGAAGAGGCGTTTACAAAGGTAACAGATAGGTTCACTTTGGAAAGACTACGTATATCAGCGTTGACAAAGGTAACTGAGGGAACCGAAGGTTTCTTTTGAAATGGGGATACTCTCAAATAGGCGTTGACAAAGTCACCTACCGGTTACCTTTGCGTCGTAGTACTATTAAGAAGTAGCTGTACAATAGAATGCCGTTCGCTCCTTCAATAGTAGTACTTAAGTAGCTCTCGCAACAGGCTCTTTTTGCATCCTTTCATTGCGCATAGGTTACTATATGTCACATGGACATACTTTGCTTACTTCTACTGTATACTTGCATGCTGGTATATGGCTTTCCTGGTAGACTGCATACTGGAAAAAATGAGAATACTCTAATTAAGGCATGCATGCTTCGCTTACTGTATAGCTTGCTAGCTTAGTAAGCATACTGGCATGGCTAGTCCATTTGTGGCTAGGCTTGTAGAAGCGAGCGAGTCGCTTAAGGCTAGCTAGCTGATAGTAAGCGTAAGCTCACCTGGGCTGGGAAGAAAGCTCTTCTGGCGACTAGCTTCTAGTCTGAATTCTTTTGTTTTTTTGTTATAGAGCCTTTTTCACCCGTTTTTTGCCAAACCAACCCTGTTCGCCTTTTGAATCAAAGTAGGTCGCGAGCTTTATTAGTAGTCAGTCATTAAGCTTCTTCTGTTATAGAGAGCTTACAGTTGTTAGTCTTAGTATGGCATTCTGGGGGGAAGCAAAGCTTCTACGACAAGTCGCTTCTAGAATGCCGACTACTAGGGGGGCCGACCACTACATAGAGCGCCTATCGGATCGGCAGGCAATCCCCAGTCATACCAGGTGGCATGATGTTCTTTATAGACGCTCAGCCCATGATCGTAGAAGTCACCATCAATAAAAAGTTATGATGTGGCCCCAACCGAAACAGGCAGACCAGACTACGCGAGCTTTAACTTAACACGTGATTGTACGCTCGCCTTTTAACGTAACAGCCACCTGAACAGGAAGAAGTCAGAGAAAGTATGTATAGAATAGTAAAGAAAGCAATGTAAATAGGAAGAATAGAACGCAATAGGTGACTTGGAGCACATCTGTATTGGTTGGCTTGACTTTTGTAGCTGGAGCTGGAGCTGGCAAAGGCAAGTCAGCTAGGAACCAACCGGACCAGGCAAGTCACCGAACGTCCTTCTGTAGTTGGGTATTCCTTCAAAATAAGTAAACCTCCCGATCTTGCTAGCGGGGAGGTTTAGTGTCCTCGACCAGCAACAGAAAGAGGAATTCCATAAGGACAACCGGAACTGGAATATTATGAACCACAGAGCTTTGTCTTGGTTTGTATGCTCGCCATGGGGTTGTTTTACTCTGCTCTTAAGGGGGATTGGTAGCTCTTAATGGGTTGGACTACGCGAGCCTTATGAAACTATGCGAGCCAAGGACTCTAGCAAACGGACAACAGAACTCAAATCGATAAAAGGAATGGCGGGAGGATAAACTTCAACGATAGGCGGGGAACCACTAGTAGATAGATATTCGAACTACTGAAGTAGCTAACAACCCCGTTCTTGAGTTCTATAAGCAAGTGCATGAGACTCTTTGACTTTCAAGCTCCGAAGAAGACTGAAACTGACCCCACTTTAATTGACCAGTAAGTGATACTTGAAGTGGTAGGGCAGGTTCGCAGAATGACCGATGGAACCAACTGAATCCGCTCTCGTGACATGGCTGATATAAATAGGGGTTCGATCTACCACTTTGTTTGGGGAAAGAGATGAGCAAGAAAAATAGCCTAGCACCCGCCTCTCAATCAATTGATTCCGGAGCAAGCAGCTCTACTCCATCTTCTAATGCCGAGCCCCTCCAGCTACCAATAACCAGATAGAACCCTGAGATAGCTATAACTAGGATCTTTCAAGGCCCCTGAAGGTATGCCATTCATTGGAACCAATCCGGGGCATCTATCCGATCGAAGGTGGGCTACGGAGCTGTATCTAAGCAATCGAATTCCACTCCTTCCGCTCATCGATCTCGTTCCCGTGGACTGGGATCCATCCAGGCCCCGGCGATCTAGCATCAACAAAAGAAGGAACGGGACTAGGCCCACCAACTGCATGACCTGGGTCTCTATCCGACGATCGAAGGGCTTTTCTTTAATTCCCTCTCCAGCAGGACCAGATCTTGGATACAAAGAAGGTGAGTCCAGGTCTCTTGCTCCAAGGCATTCGTGTCTAGACGGAAGCTGAGGCGTAACTAGAGCTATCAATCGGTGGGAAGGAAGTGGTAGCGAAGGACTGAATTCACCCGTCTGGGGCGACCGATCGAGGGAAAGAAGCACCAAGCGGCCACCAGCTTTCCAAAAATAAGGGGAGATCCTAACTATTAATCTATCTCTCCATCCCCTGGATCAAGGAACCTATTTGTATCTATTCGAAGCCCAGCAGCCCCACAGTCCTTCGATTCGAAGAGAGGGCCCCTATCAATGGGGTGGGTTGGGGATAATAAAATGGGTTCCAGATTTAGAAATGACGATGGGATCTCCATCAATGAAAACTCCGCTTTCTTTCCCAGGTGAGTCTCGATGCATCTCTTCTCTTCTGGCTCCTAGCAATCTGTTTATTTGGATGCTTGCCTTCTATCGTTGACTTCCCACCTTTCTTTCTTTCTGATGTTGTCACTAGAGCCATAAAGATTCCATCTTCTGGGCAGAGCAATTCCTTAAAATCTCGATTCACAAGTAAAGAAAAAAGGATGCTAAAATCGGATAAGAAGAAACTATTCTGGCCAACTACATTGATCTTAGGCCACGACCAAAACCATCTTCAGCTGGATAGGTTAGGCGTCGCAAGGCTGGCTCGAGCTTTTGCTGTTGAACAGGTCGTTGGACCATATTTGGTTTGATCATACATAGGACCTTTCGCTTGGTCCAGGGATTTCCCTTCAGTCCTGAGCATCTCCTCAGCAGCCCGAAACATACGACCATCTTCTTACCCCGAAGGGTTAGTTCACCCGCCTCTATACGCACGCTTTTACCCGTGAGGAATGGGAGAAGTGCGATAAATAGAGGGAAGGGCTTTTGTACATCAGCACTCTTTGCAAAGGCCTAAACTGGCTAAAAAAAAGGGCTCTTATCGCATCTTATTGACTCAAGATTGGCTCGCCTCTTTCCGCTCGCTGGTCTCTACTCCATATATAAACTATAAAGAGAGATCTTCATTTTCTTGTATATTATATAAGGATAGGAGCATCTTCTTTAAGTCAACCTTAACGAAGGCCCCATCCGTCGGCGCTCTTTCGCCGTTGCAGCACTGCGTTTTAAGTACAGAAAAGCATGACTTAAAGTAGGCCTTGATTCCCTATAAAGGATCATTTTCGTGTCTTAAATGCCGCTATTCTTTATTATACTCATTGTTGAGCCATCTTGAACGGGCTTTATGAATCCTGCTTCTTCTTCTCGTTTAAGAGAGCGATGGCACTATCCAAAGATAGGGCGGAGCGGGGAACAATGTAAGCTTAATGGAACTGGAAGAGCTACTTAAGTGACTGTTGTTATGGAACGTAGAGCTGTTGGTAAATAAATGTAGTTGCTGCTGTGGGAACGGCCGTTGGTGTAATTGGTAAATATAGATGTTCTTGTCCTAGTCGTTAAGAGAGTGAGGAAGGTTACCTCAGGTGAGGTAAGCGTGCGAACGGAGAACATAGAAACAAAGAGTGAAACCGAAGGGCTGTTCTTCACTGACTAGGTCATTACGCTTCCATCATCAAGCTAAAGAGCAAGACAGGGTGGGAATAATAAGGAGAACCAATTCAGGCTTAGTTTCTGCAGATTCAGTGCCATGGTCGGAGGGAGAGGGAAGCGGGTACTCCTGTTGGACTACTTTAAGCGCGGATCGAGTATGATTATTAAGTCTCTTTCACTTGAAGCTAGAGAAAGCAACCACTTTCAGCGAGACTCCTATTAGGCTTCCGTCTAGTAGCATCCGTTCCGTAGTTAGCTTGGCTTGTTTGCTTTGCCTCCGTTCCTCTCTCTAGGTTTGCTCCGTATCGGGCAGAAGCAGGCATTCCAGCGCACTCTTTCGGCTTTATTCAATCTAGGAGAGAAGGAAAAGAATAGGGAGCACCCTTGCTAGTTCTATAAGATGCAGTTCCAAATACACTAGTTTAAAGGGCATAGCCAAAAGCATTCCTTCCTGTTCCATCTCCTTAGCCACCATCCCGAAAAGTCTCCCTTCCTATCCCAGCTTCTTTCCCAGCAAGCATTCCAGTTGTTCCTACATTTTATGATGTTCCAATAATCTTTTTGTTATAACAAACATCTGCATATTATCTATTTATGACGCATAAGCAAAAGCACCAGAGACCGGAGTAACGGGAAAGCCAAAAGTAATCTTCTCGCATTCTGGGATGTTATTGACTATCCCTCACTTAGGTGGGTTCAGGTACCATTCTATTGCTTGCTACCTATGCTTATACCATAGCCCCTGTCTCTACTCCCTATGATGGTGGTGAGGATGCTACTTCCACTCTAGCTGATGAAGCTATTTTAACAAGGTAAACTCGAAATTTGGATTACGGCACATCTTGCTTATATAAGCAAGTAAACTACCTTACGCTATGCCTTTACAAAAGCACCAAGAGTAGCTACTCCGACAAGAGCAGAAAAGGCACGTTCATAGATGAGAAACTCGAGATAGTCAAAAGCTGAGAAGACGGGGGTAGTTGCTGAGAAATGAACCTCGAAGACAGCTAAAAAGCACCTAAAGTCTAGTGAACCAAAGGTCCAAACCAAGAGTTCGGATGCGGAAGATACTGGAGATGGAGATGAGAAGTCCGGAGACGGGGTGATTAGCCGTAGATAAAGAGATTCGAGCCAGTCGTGGTAAAACCTGTAAATTGGATCTTTGACAAGATGATCCTTGCAAAATTGCTTTCTGTAGCACAAGACGTCAGCTCGCTGCAGTAACTCATCCGTTTTCTTAGTGCGAGAAGTAGACTTCCCCATCCAACCAGCTCCCCGGTGCCACTACGAGGAGGAGAATTCGAGACTTTTCACTAGAAATGGGGCCCAATGATCTATAGTACCATTTACTCCAAAAGCGCTGCCCAAGACCTTTCAGCTAAGCTATGGTCTACCCCCGCGATCTATGAGCCTATGGCTGTACCGACCGCAAAAGAATAGAGCTCTCCAACTCATATGGTTAGGGACCCTTGTTTCAATATTCATTCTCCAGATGGTATAAGTAAACTTCGACCTTGCCAACATACCTGTAGTAGGCAGGGAGCGCTACAGCACCACTTAGCACTCACTACAGAATATCTGCTTACTTGCTTACTTGTTGAGGAACTGAAGTCGATGCAGACATAGACCTATTACACAGACCAACTAAGACTAAAGGCGTAGATAATGGCCGAGACCAAGTAGAAAGACAAGACAAGAATGCGGTGAGAGTCGCACCGCTGCAGAGCCAGACAAGATGGATTTGGGTTAGGAGGCGTGATGAAGAAGACGACTTTTCCACAAACCACAAGGAGCGAGCATAGCCAAAAAGAGGCTGTAAGTAGGCCTAGAAGGGCCAGGAGTAGATAGGAGCATATCTTTCAGTTCGAGATCGAAATGAATCACCAGAGGCAAAGGCAGTTGACTAAGTGGATCCAGTCGAAGAAGCAGCTTCTGTACCACCACTAACATAAGCATCCTCGCCAGATACAGGTACATCGCCCCGTATCGGGATTGGGACGAATAGCCAAGAAAGAGTTGGTTCGGGAGAGTTTCGGATGATCTTATGTCCGTTACGGTTGGCCCTATCTTTGGAGAGTGCCTTACCTCCACTCACTCGTCAATTCATTAGTCTCCAACTCAAATGAGGGGAGTAGGGTTGACTCCGGTACCTCCTCCTAAAGGAAATGAGCGACATCTTGTACGATGTACGTCCTGGCCGCTTAGACAATCTTTTTCTTGATAAATAGCCGGAAAGAAATACAATAGAAAAGATTCAAAGGGGCGAAGCCCTAGACACTTCTTTCTTTAGTAGCCAAGCTTGTATTAAGATTAATGCCTTTCCTTCCTTGTCGGCGATATTGGCTTGGGTAGATTGGTTGACCTTGCTTTCTGCTATGCCTGAGATGGTATCCTTTGTTTGGGCGGTATGCTTTCGGGTAGTATGGTTTCTGTTCTGATAGTCAATTTCTTTAGGCGCCTATTTGATAAAAGAACTTTCTCTCTCCTGCAAACTGAACTCCTTAGAGGATGGGATATGATTAAGGCCAAAGAAAGCTGTCCAATCGCTTCAATCACAGCTATGTCAATTTTCTGAGATCTTGCCCTCTCCTGCACCTGGGACTATATTTACTGCGCTTTGATCTGCCGATGATGATTTACCCAAGTGCTTTGCTGCCACTTCTGAAGCTAGAGACCTAACTCCTTGAAGACCCTGTATTACTTGTCTTTGTTGACAAGGAAGGTTAGTATGAATTAAGTTGGCATGCTCCTGACACTGAAAACATTTTCGCACATGTTGGCAGCAGTCGCTTTCCATTGTTGACCAATCCAATAGAAGCCCATACGCAGAATCTTCTTTGCTAGCATATGGCCGTTCGTGTGGAGACCACAAGCTCCCTCGTGTACATCCCTCATGACTTTATTAGCTTCCTCGGCCTCAACACTCTTCTAATCTAACGATCTCAGCAAGAAAAAACGTGACTAAGGCACAACTTCGCGGTAGTACGCTTATCCGTTGCTTGTTCCATCACGAGATGAAAAACAGGCCTTCTAGCCTACTGGTGGTAGACACTTAGACCTAATGGCCGTTTTGCCGGTTAGCTTACTCTTATCGGTCAAGCGGCGGGTATAAGCGGAAGTAAATAGCCTTATGTCGTATCGCAAGAGAATACCCTACCGGCGCAGCCCTAACCTACCGTTGAATGAGACGAACTATGGATACAAAAATCAGGGATCTCTTGCTATTACCGCTTAAGTGGTCAGGACCAGGATCGAACGAGACAAAGCAATTCGGGCGGATGATATAGGGCAAAGCTCTTTCACAGTGATCAAGGACTAGCCAGATCTAAAGTGAGCCTACTGCTGTCAACCAATTTATGCATTTTGCTTGCTTGAAGACCGTACTTACGGAACTAGAAAAAAAAATTAAATGATTCAAAAATCCGGTTGAGAGACCACTCACGCAACGTAGCCGGTCTAGCAGCGCCCTTCTTCCGTTTTGAAGCAGTTTACTGGGCCAGCCGTATCGTGCAGGAACGCTCACCGAACTCTTTGTTTTTTGGCTTCATCCCGACCTCATATACGTAATGGCTTTAGTACGATTGGCACACATAGCTGCTTCGCTTTAGTGCAAGGGGAGCATAGCTCCTCTAGCGATTGAGTTCCCTGTCAGGTAGCTCTCCGCTATGCCTAGTGGGTGCTCTCTTATCCGGCCGGTGAGTTATAGCTCCTATGCGCCTGTTGTCAGAGTAGCCTGCCTTCACTCCTGAACTAGACTCAACTGAGTGCGCCTATGATAGGATCCTGCTACTAAGGAAAGGACTCTAAGAGTAATACCTGATCAAGCTTGCGATCTAAAGAAAGTGAAATTCTGGTCGAAAATCCAGTCTATTTGAGAGACTCTTTCAGCTTCCATCTAGAAGAGAGCTTGAACACGCCTTTAGCCCATAGAGAGTGATTCCAGGAAAGGGCAGAGCTGCTAACCTTAGCATCAGCAGGAGATAGAGAAGGGCGCTTGACCAATAGCCCTTGCGAGCCTTACCGTATATTGGAGCCTAGACCGAAGAGAGTAGATGCGCTATTTAGAGTAGATGTAGATATGCGCTATATTAGGGGGGATATAGACTAGAAAAGTCCAAGACTACTATACTAATGGCTTGGCTAATGGAAGAACTTAGTCTAGCTCTATTACATATGATGAAAGAAAGCAGCATAGCAAATGATTCTTTAGCTAATGAGATTCACACTCATTCACCAGGAAAGAGAGATTGGGGCATTCGGGAAATGCTTCAAATGGATACCTGCTTACGCTTTCGATACGGGAGGAAGCCTTGGATAAAAACCTCACTCCCGATAGAATAGAGAATCTAATCAAGTTAACATACCATAACCGTAGGTAGAGCAGAGGTGAATCTTCAACCAACCTATGCCTATGTCAGTCAAGCGCAAGCGTTTACCACCTCCATTCTACTCGGGCCAGGGGTGTGTGGGATTCCGCTAGAGGAATTTTGCCTATTTCATTCATTACCGAGAAGCATTGACTAACACTGACGCTTTATAATAGTAGTATGCTTCCTTCCGGCGTTCCAGAAAGGAAGTGGCTTCCACTCTTAGTCGAGCTTGGGAGAGATGGGGAACAGAAACGAAGGAAGGAAATACCAAGCCAAGAGGGTAATCAGCTGTGTAAAGGCTAGTGTTACAGTTAGCGGGCAAGCTTGGGACACAGACTCATTTATACAGTCTGTAATAACTAAAAAGGTTCCCCCAAAGCGAGGACTTCATCAACTGAAAAAGCGCGGGCGGGAAGGCAAAGAAAGGTTTAAGAATTCCTCAATAAAGGACGGAAGAGAGGACTCGGTTAGCTTAGCTCATATTCATATTGGAAAGGGTGGAACTTAGCCCATTCCTGCTTGTTGATCCCCTTTTTTCCCTTATCCTACTCGCTGGTCTCACTCTCCATCCTACATTCGCCTAGCTACAGGAGTTACTAGAAGCTACTATCACTCATTCACTCTTAGGGGTTTAAGAATTCCTTATTCAACTACCAGTACAGAAAGGAAATAAAGCTACCATCATCCTTTGCTGGTGACGCTGCTAAAGTGTCCCAACCCAAGGGTTCTAAGAGGAAAGTCTATGCCAGTACCACCAGCTGCATAAAAGATGGATGAAGTTTTTGAGACACTACTTCCTAGGGCTACCTTCTCCTTGTTAGCGCAGTGCGGTCTCCTAGCTCCGCCTGACCATACATAAGGCTTTATCGGTTAATATAGTAATAGAGCGGGCCTAAGATTGCATGAAGAAGTAGAAAGCTTGCCCTTTTCTATAATGTAAGTTGATCACTACGGGGGCGCCAACCCCACGCTTTCTAAGAGTGAAGTCTATGGATAATTAAACCCACGGCTGGCTAACTTCTTATGCAGCTAGGGTAGGGCAGTCTATCTCCTAGCTCCGGAATGAGCAGTCCTCTTTGCTGGTTTGAAATACCTAAATAAGCGGGTTTGGGGCGTAGGATCGAAATGCATCCCCCTTGCCTGGTGATCCCAGTTGACCACAACCCGCGGATCCATTAATGGGAGGATAGGAACGTATCCTACTGAACAACTTTGGACTTACGAAAAACGGTCTTCATAGAGATCCTCCTCTTTTCCTGCCAAGGAAGATAGTAATGCCTTTCTTAATCCTCTATGTGAGTCAGTCATTGGGTGATCTCCTGCCTCTGGATTTTCTACCAAAGAAAGAAATGGGGACATATGAACTCAAGTCAAGACCCGGCCCTTCTTTCCTTCTAGCGAGTGTGCTATCCCGTGTGCCTATCTACTGATTATTAAGTAGTTTCCTCGAAGCTGGGTCACTCCGAGGCCATTCCACGAGGTAATCCCGTCTATCCCTCCATTGAGGTACATTACATTCACGAAACTCCTCTAACAACATAGAGCTCTCAAAAGAGAAACTACAGGCATGTTAGCCCTTACGCTCCTCCCTCTGGCAAGAACTAACAGCAGACAGCTGCAATCCATATATAGGAAGATAGCTTCACCTCTGGAAAGTAGCCTTATCTTCCTTTGGGTTTGGGTCTCACCCCTCAATCTCATACTAGCTAGTGAAAACAAGAAGCCTAGAGACCTTATGAAACTAATAGTCAACGAAGGAGACCAAGCGCTAAGCTACTCACCGAGCGGGAAGAGCTATTGGCTATCGTTCCGAACAGTCGATCTATCCATAATAGATACCAAAAGGCACCTACGAATGACAACTAAAACTAGCGCCCGAAGCATCTGATAGTGCCATGGCAGAGCCTCCTACTTGCTTGTCGGACCGGGCTTGGCTTGAGGGTTTGACCCCTTTATTGGCGGAGTGACGGGGCACTTTTTTCCAAGAAACCACAGGGGAAATAGTTCATCTTGACAGACTGAACCCCTTCATCCGGATCTGGCTATCCGGGGGAACTACAAGCACAGGAAGGAAGGGAAGATACAGACTAATCAATAGCAAGACAGAAGAAGGTACGCTCGTACCTATAGCAAGGAGAAAGTGGTAAAGTAATAGTTATGTTGATTCAAAGCAATCCATCATCGCTAGCTTACTGCAAATCATACATTCCCTTCTGTCTTTGCTTGATATAACCCTAAAAAGAAAAAGCAAAGGAAACTATTAGACGTTACTCCGGAGGGTGGTCGTAAATCAAGACAAAACAAAATAGATTGGATGGTAGCTAGGAACTAACAGCGGCAGCTGCAACCGATATATCAGCTGTTTTAGGAGCTCTTGTTTTATCCGCTCTTTGCCTGTAGCTAGTAGGAAGCTAGGCATAAGACGCAGACGCTAAGATGCAGACTCTAGGTGCAGCTGCTTCTTTGGTCTCGTCTTCTCTCTAGGTTTATAGCAAGCTCTGACCTCGGGTTTCCGCTTCGCTCGGGGTCAGGAGGCCGGGTACTCGACCACTTCAACTCGAGCTGTTGAATGAAGCAGCTGCTGTCGGCGAGCCCGCTTCGCCCGCGCGCGGGTAAGGATGCCTGCACCGATCCAGTGTGACTGATATTCATTCTTTGCCTGTTAATTCTGAACTACTTGTCAAGATGAGGGCTCTCTTTTCCTTTGAAGGCGGGTCGCATGCACCAGGAAACTGCCGCCTTGTAACAGAGGATTTCTTGCTGGGCGAAGGTCAGTCCGATAGCGAGTACAAGTGGAATTCTAGCCGCTTCCAAGTGCGTAGCGAAGGAAATCGAAGCTTATCTATCACTCTAAGAAGAAGGGGCAGTCCCCCTCACAAGGAATAATCATCAGCAATACGAAGTAAGAGTGGCCTCTTATAAGGTTAGGAATCTGAGCATCAAGGAATGCAAGCTGGAACCATGCCGCAGTGCTCTATAGCTATATTTATAACTATCCTTTTATGCATCAGGACAAGAACTACGACGAGAAACGGCCGGAGGAAGCTCTCCAAAACGGGGGTAACCCTCATATGAAGGAGAGAATAAAAGATTTATTTAATTGATCGCATGAACCAGAACGCGAGGCATTCCAAGGACCTCAGAAGTCAGAGACCGGCCATGGTGCTTTATAGGCGTAGTTATATCTGATAGTAACAACCTATGCCTGACATTTTCCAGTAATAAGGCCTTGTATTCAAATAAAGAAGTGTTTTTTGATTGTCCCCATCAGTTCGGCTAGGCCCCCATTCCCTTCTTCGCCTTCCTGACTCTAGTTAGCAGTAGTGTCCAGCATCAATAGGACCAAGTCAGCACGGACAGCGGATGCGCACCCATCCGTACAAGTAGACCAAGCTAGTTATCACGCCATGCCTAGACTCCTACTCTAGTCATTCCACCCTCTCCCTTTCTTCTGGTGAACAACCAGAGCCTTGTTTTGTTTTGCGAACAGCCTACTTTGAATTCAATTGCTTCTACTACTCGGCCCTGACTAAGCTCTAGGAACCTCTCTCGGATCTTCTTCTCGATTAGCTTGTAAGCAGCTCTCTTGCGTCTTCTGGCCTTGCTTCTGGCTTTCCTACTTTCGAGAATATGAGGCATAGAATAAAAGAATTGACTCTAGTCACTTTGTAAACGAATCTACTCCAGTTGCTTTTTTCTTGTTTCGAGAAAAGAGACCACCCAGGGTGGGATCTAAGAACATTCCCCAAACAACCTGTACTTGAGTCAATAAAGGAACTTTACTTAAAGCGCTACCTTTCCTGTGTGCGAGACTCGCTTAGCTAAAATAATCACTTGGAACCCCAGCATAGAGAAGGAATCTCTCGCCAACTTTAGTTTCATCAACCGGTTTTGATCGAAAAGGCTAATAAGTATCTCACGCGTAAGCAGTAGAAGGATATAGGCATGGTCAGGAACATGAACCACGTTTTTAACCGACTTAGCTGTCCTCCCGCTTTGGCAGGGAAGGCCCTATTGGCCCACTCTCGGCAAGCTATGCAACAGAACCAGTCCCCCTTATAAGACAAATTTGGGCGGCGGGACGGAAAGGGAAGAACTAGAAAAGCTACCGGCATCTCTTAGCTTTCTCTACGTGAACGAGGCAACTAGTGATCCACTACTTTCTGAACGTACCACTCCCTTGGAGCAACAAAACGGGTTGTGGACTATGACATAGAACCAAACCCTATGGAGTTTCTTTGTTCACGGGAATAAGCAGACAGAAAGCCTGACTCTATTCCTGACTAAAGGAAGGAAAGCTAGCTAGGCAGACTAGAAAGAAAGAGCTGATAGGTTCAGCAGAGAGATCGGGCGCCCTTGACCCTCATTTGTGTATCATACTAGTGCGCTATTGGGCTTAATATCTATTCTCTTAGTTTCATAGACGCCCTTCCGGATAGGAATGACAAAAACAAAGAACCTAGCGAGTAGGATAGAAAGGTCGGCACTTAGAACTTAGATCATCTCATTCCAGACGTGCGGATGGAATGGAGGGACGGGCTTTATACTTTTAGTTATAGATAGAGCTAGGTTTTCAATCCAGCTATCCCTTTTGCCTGGAATAAAGTAACTCAATAGGGCTAGGAAGAGAGAAGGGGTCTCAGAGGCCAATCAAACACGTTTTAAAGCATAATTCAGGGGGCCATAGACAGGCTTTGAAAGTGGATAGATAAAGTACTATCATAGAATCGACATTTGTTGCGGTGGTATTTATTGAATTGAATTCAACTCAAGGGAGGGTTGGTAAACGTAGAGAGATAGTAGCTTTAGCCACTTTATCTTCTCTCCTGATTGTTGTCTAAGTCTAGATCCTAGCTAGCGCATACTTGCATCTGTTATTACAGAAAGGGTTTGTTTGATGAACACCACCCCCTGGTTAGTGATTGGGCACCCGCTTCCTTTACGGCGTAGAATCGGCTTCCTTTAGAGGGAGAACGGAGATGAGCAACACAGTGCGTGCGTTCCAAACCAACTGAGCTTAGCGGCCGACCAAGCTGAGCAACCGGCTGGGAAGAAGTGAAGCCTCAATTTCAATGCTCGAGGCTATAGTTTACCACTTTTCTAATATATTTATATAGTAATTAGTAATAGTAGAGCTAGTCTAGCACGAATTCAGCTCACGAGCCCAAGTAAACGAAAGTGTATGAGCACTAGCGGGTGCGGAAAGCAAGAGATTATCATTATAGCCATATCCCTTATGAAGGGTTTTAGGAGAGCCATAGGGGCCTATACAAGTTTTCATTAAGAAAGAATCTCCGATGCCACTTTGATAGATCCATCAACAAACATCAAATAGAAAGATGCACAAGCCCTATCCTATCATGGACTGAATTCCGGGTGGCTTTCTTTAACTCATTGCGATTTCAAATTCAATATTCCGGGTTTCATTTCATACCAATGCTCGAAGCAGCTCCTCTATCCGCGGAACTAAAACTTAACCTGGAGCTTATCTGGCTACCTTAATAATCATGGACAAAATCTGGAAATAAATAAAGTACCCGGTTTAAACCAGTCGGTTTTGATTGCTAACTCACGGCTGGTCTTTTTCTTGCCTAAGTTGAAGCGAGAAAGGTGTAGAGGAATCTAAGCCCATTAAGAGAAGAGAGGCTTTCTGAGATCGAGATGCGTGCTCATCTCTGTTGTTTCCTTTTATGCTGCTGAACTACGTGTACCTTGTATAGTGAGACATATCCCATAAGGAGAGGAGTCCGCGAGCCAGTGAACAAGGTGAACATGACTGTCTTAAACAGGCAGCAAAGCACAATCAGGTCTCGATTACCCAAATCATAGTCCCGCTTGAGCCTTTCCTTTCAGACTACCCATTTTCTCATCGCATCAAGAGTTTCGTTCTTTTTGCTTTATCTCTGCGGCGATCGAGGTTCGAGTGGTATGTGTGACGCATTTGACATTTTATTGTGGAAAGGCTGACATACGCACCCGTCGGTACATGAAGATTGATATTGGTTAGTTCTCCTCCCTTGGTATCGCTTGAATGAAGGCTGCCTTTGACGAATGCCTGTAACCAAAGGTATCAATTGTACTAGTGCTTGACGTATCTGATTGGACGGTATCGATTTTTTACCTTTAGGAGAAGAACCTGCCCTATTACCTAAGTCCCCTTCCCTGAAGTCTGAGATCGTAGTTCTCATGAAGGTTGTTGAGGATTCCTGCCTTGCGGGAGAATGCTTAGAGATTTGCTCAATTCCGGGCTCCATTTCTTGTGCTCGTTGGAGCTAGCCATGTTGGTTTCAATCACATAGTCAAGACGAAGACCTTACGACGAATCGGAGTTTTGTCTTGTCCTACTCTACTTTCCTTGTTCGCTCACCTCAGCTATACTTCTCGGTCAACTAAATGAAATCAAAGGCCGAACCACGACTGCGCGTCCGAAAGGGAAGCGCTAATAAAAGTGGATGTCTGAGAACCGGCGAGCACACCATCCGTGCTCAAAACTAGCCCGGCTTAATCTCATCATTTGTAACTATTCAAAATACGCTAGATCGAAGGAGCCTTTCAAATTCTTCTTCAAACCGATTGTATCAACTCGAAGCAACAGAACGACCACTCTTATTCGGGTCCATGAATCGTGAGCGAACGGGCATCTAAACAGATCTGCATACCTCGTATTTCAGAAAATGAGGATTCCTCACGAGAATTTTGTAGTGGGGAATGGTGAGCTATATCTATGAAAGGATTGGAACTCTATCATAAAAGAGGTTATCCATCCAGGACCCATAAAACCACTACTGATACAGATCACAGGTCCACTCATACCATACGGGGGGAGGTGGAAACCCAAGGCACGTATCGCCGAAGGATGGGAAGGAGATCCACTTTGATAGATCCCACCATCTCGACGACACTATAGGGATTATCCCATGGAGACACTATTGATTTTAAAGTCGACTTACTAATCCCTTTGGCCACTAAAAACAGACAAAGAAATATGTAAAAAAGTGTAAGCCTTATCATCGTGACGATAAATCATCTTCCGGTGCTGGAATAATCCGAGGATACCCGGATCGGGTTAAGGACACTGGCACGGGGAGAAGCCCAGGTTCCCTTTCACCTCCTCCGTATGCCACCTGCCCCGATCTCTCTGCTCTTTTATGGGCAGTTTACTTAGTATCTAGTAGCTCGTTTGTTAGTTGTTGTCATTCCTCGACTAGCTAGTAGGAAGTCTCCTCCTATCTTGTTCCCTAAATAATTGTGTAACTGATATTTCCGGTAGTTCCCTTTCTAGAAGGAAGGGTGCTTCCCCCTATAGACGGTGTCATAAGACCCTAACTAATCGATAGATAAACGTAAGTAGCTAACTGAATGAAGTCTTCAATCTGACCTCTAGTAGGACTGCCTCTTGACTTGGTCAGGAATGAATATAGTAATAGATTCAGGTCTTTCTCTTCCCTGAGGGTGCTACTTTTTCCAAGTGAATAAGCGGTCTCCCTTCCGTGTGCTCCTAGCTCGACAAGTTGCTTCCCCGCCCGGGCTTTCTTCCTAAATAGAGGACAGGGGAGCTTTACTCTGAGCTAAAAGAAGTGGGTTCTTCCCTCCGGCCGGCCTAAGCTCGAGTCATTCCTCTTCTATTAGCTCGTAGCTAGTAGAGGAATCATAGGCTTATTCCGAAGATGATTTTGTGAATTCCACGTGCAAGAAGTTCTACTCGGCTTTGGCTTTCTTTTTGCTTTGTACCACGAGTCCTCCCTTGGATCCCGTTTTTGGGTGTCACTATAAGCACAGGATGTGCTCCTAGCTGTAATAAAAGAAAAAGCTTTGCTCGATTCCTAAAGAATGGGATAATAAGGGCATGGCCTAGGCGATCCTATAAGTAAAAAGTAGATTCTCTAGCCCTGGACTTAATCCCTTGCGTAAGCCAGACTAAGTAGTCCATTCCGATGTTCTGCTTCATGCCCACTGCAACTACTCGTAGCAAGTCCTACATCCTCGATGCTTTCCGCGCCGAGGAAGCTAGCTAACCGGTTTGCTCTTAATAAAGAAAAAGGCGTGTTCGTGTTGTTTAGTATAGACTAGACCTAGCTTCCACTCTTTCCTTTCTTTTACTGAAAGGGCCTACAATCGCAGGTTTATCTATTTAGTCTACGAAGTTCTCGTACGGACCTCAACGGAAGAAGAGACTTACATCCCTAGGAAAAACTAATTATGGAGATCTCTCGCTGGTGCCCCTTTCTGCTGGATCTCTTGAAAAAGGCTTCTTTCTGGTTTTCCCTGGGGGGAGTGCGCGTAGGGCAGGAAAATCAACCAGGGTGCTACTAAAGTGAATTTATTTCGTGGCGCCCATTTTTTTATTGTATGTCCCATCTCCTTGCATGCCTTACAGCTCTGAATAAGGTCTGACCCCTCCTTCTATCTAATATAGGTAGAAGGCTATCCCGCTATCATGGCTCGAAGTCAGCTCTCCTAGTCCCGGCTGCAATAATATAGAAGTGAGTTTGGGTGAGAGAAGCAAACTAGATGAATGCAAGTTCAGTCAATAGTCCCCGGTATTAGGCTCGGGCCCAGGTTCTCTATTCTATATATGAGACAGGTAGGATTCCGTTCCGTAGTCGAACTCGAGGTGAGACTGATCTCGTAGTCAGCTAGTGCGCTTATCAAAGTAAATCTGTCGTGCTTGAGCGTTCATTGGGGAGGAATTTTTTATTTGTTTAACGGATTTCCCTTCATAAACTGACTTGATTGATTTGGATATGAAATGGAATGTTTTTCTCTTTCTATTTCATCACTGACAACTGGAACAATAAGAGCTGGTTTAGAGGCTAACTGCTATTACTATGATAATAACAAGGGAACCACTAGAGTAATTAGTTTGATTGGCCAACTGCACCTAAGATGACTGAGAACAAGGGGAACTACCCGATCAAAGAGTCTTCCTTCTGCGCCTGGGCCTTCCCTGAAGATGAGAACAAGACGGGTGAGCTTCACCTGAAATCATTTCCAGCTAAAAGCATGCGTGAACAGGAGCCCGGTTCAAAGGTTAAGAGCTGGATGGGGATATATAAAGCCTAAAACAGAGGTGCCCATAGATGAGAGATGAGAAAGCTCTCATGACTGCATCGACCCGGTCGGATAATACAGCCAGAATGCAAATATAGCCTGAAAAAGCGTCTCGTACTACGGCTTATCGTACCCTGCCAAAGTCTCGCATGCCTAACCGTGATCCATGACTTTCCTCCGTTAATCGTACAATATACCCTCGGGAAATCGAGTACAACAAAGTCAAGATACACAGAAAGAAGGAACGGTTGCTTTCGGCTTGCTTGCTTCTGTTCCTTCCTTCCCCTTAGGATCAAGGGACTGACCCGAGCCTAACGAACCGATCAATCAGCAAAGGTGGTAACTGCCTTGTGTCCAGGGAGGGGGTGAAGAACGAATTGAGCGACAACATCTGTCACCGTCTTTGATTATGCCCCGCCACAGGGAGAAGTTTGGTAGTTACTTTGAGGGGCAGCATTTGCCACACGCCTTTTAACCCGAGCCTTCAGCAGTAAGGGTCTCTTTGAGCGAAGCAGTTGCTCTTGCCTCGCAAAATCGGCTAAGGAAGGGGTAAGTGTTCCATTCCTCATGCATGGGGGGGATCTTTCCATGAGAAGAGTGTGATGTGGCTTCAACCTCACGAGAAGGGCCAATTAGAATAAAGATTGCCTGCGCTCCACGTAGGTGGCTTCTTATCAGCAAGAAAGCGTCGCGAGAGAGGACTATAAATGAGAGGGAAGAAAGGGTGGGACCCCTTTAAATGATAGGGCGGTTGAAGAAAACGAAGTCCAGCATAGTGTTCTGATCTTGAAAATAAGTCTTCCATTTACCCTTTAAGGGGGGTTCTACTACTGGGTAGTGAGTTTCGGATAATAGTGTATGTCCCGGCAAGGAATTGGAGTCCAAAGACGCTGCTTCTTCCGAACCAAGGACCTCGGCCATGAGAGGCTTTGCCTATGAATATTGAAATTCCAAGTTTGCTTGGTGGAATGGCTTTTTTTTGCTCCGAACGCTGTCAGTAATCAGGTTACGAAGAAACGTTGTCCCAACTTATCCAGCGGGTGTTCATTCATGCCCAAGAAAGAGGGGGGCTTGACAAGAGTTCCACAGCTGCTGTCTCCCCCTTGAAGAAATCGGCTAAAGAAACCGTAAAGCTTGGAAGTGCTGATGGGTAAACACCCGAGAAGCGGAAAGCCTCCGCCTATAGAATCGTGAATGGCAACAGGTTGTTCCAGATCGGTCAAGTGGACAAGTGGAATGGACGTAGATAACGACGACGTCACTCACTTAAAGAGAATGGACTTTGTCGATGTGTGCGAGGTCGCGCTGCTAGCACGCCACCACCCAAAGGTGTCCCACGCCCTGGTTGGTCGAACGCATGTGACGGAACCACTTCGGCGAGTTCCCCTGTCTTTAGGTGGTAATGAAGAAGATTTAGATCGCGTAAATCGAACTGCAAACCCTCCGAACGGAAAGAAAGGACTTTCTTTTTCACCTGACAAGTTCTATGCCTAGGTTCTCATTGCCGCCCAAAAAACCCCTTTGGGTTCAGTTCCAAGAGAGATTCTATCGAAAGACGAAGTAGCTACCAAAAGGGACGAGAAGGACTTCGGACGGATAGAGAGAGGGGCTAATATACCAAATCAACAAATGGAAGTGAGCGCTGCCTTGCGCCCACAACCAAAAGGGAGTGAAAACTACGTTCTCCAAGTTTGGGATAGGGGTGGAAGTTCCTAATCGTTGGGCATATATCCCAGGAATCGATCAATCTTTCGTCAATCAAAGAGGCGCTTGACAAAGAAGGAGAGCTACTTTGATTGGTTCACGGATGGGAACCAGAAGACTAGTTTTCTCTTACATTGATTTTTGTCCACCACTATATATAGTGAAACTAATTTAATGGGCTTTATCCCGGACCCCTGGGGACAAAGAAAGCGGGAGAGACTCGCGTAGTGAGAGAGACTAAGAAAGAGCTAGTTCGGGAGTGCAAAAGGCGGACCACCGGTCAATAGCAAGAGGTAAGGGCACCGGTAACAGAGGAATGAGGCGAGCGTAGTGAGGAGGTTTGCCGAGAAAGAAGGTGCACAGGAAGGTGTCAGGTTGGTGTGGCGTAGTGGAAGCAGAGCAAGAAGGGTGTCAGCTAGGCAATGGTCGTTCGTGATACTGTTCCCTTTGTTTGATCCGCAGTTCCAGGTCAGACCTGTCTAGCTTATTCTTCATTACCATTACCACTACGTCCCGCTTAGCGTAGCTTAGTGCCGGTTAGCTTACTCGGAAAGAAAGATTGGGCGTGCATGGAAACAGCCAGGTGCTCTTATTTGACGACGGTAAGGACTATTGCTTCCATTATTCATTTTATGAACTGATATGGCTGCCACCTCCGAAGGAGGTTAAAGATATCGGAACGTTCTCGGATACCCCCGAGGAACTCGATGCTCTCAGTCAAAAAAAACGAATCTCAGCTTGGTCCACCATTAGGACGGAGACTTGATCGGGACCAAGATTTAGCTTTAAGACTCTCTCTCTCAGTTCGATCATTCCCGTTCCAACCCGTTCCACCCTACGATGATACAGGAATCGACAAAGTAACAACTGAACTATTTGATTAAGACTTTACCCTTAAATTGAGTATAAGTCAGCAAGCCTCACTTTCTTTTATCTTAATAAAGTTGGGATCGGGTGAAGATTAGTTTCCATCCTAAAGCTTTGGCCGGGCCACACGGGTGCGGTTGCTCTACGTACCCCGTGAAGGGATCAAGCCAGCGTAGTTCACTTCCAGAGTCTTTGATAAACGGCTTGAAGAGAATCAATCAATTCCTGGTCTTTCATGTTCTTCGAGGATCATCAGGAGGCGGTAATGTATTGAAGTTCTTTCTGCATCCTGAAAACTCGGCCAGGTACCCCGCAAATCCTTACAGAGAATTTTCAGCTCTTCCAATGATTTGAGATCGTGCCTATCAAAACGAACCGCCTGAAAGAGTTCTTTGTCACTTATTTGTCCATACTTACATTCCCACCGGATCCGCTTTCTCAAGTCCATCTTGAAACGCGTTCTTGATTTGATCTTTCCACAGGCCCTCTATTTCCCCATCCGAAAGATTATATAACTTTTCGGAAAATCAATCATATAAAATGGGCCGCGTTTCGGGGCTTTCTGGGCCTGAACTTACCTCCGTATTGGAGTCTGAAGAGCCGTCTTTCACTTTCATGCTGTCGCCTTTGACTATATAAGGGCGGGAGAGTCGCTTTCTTTTGAACTGCCGACTGATGAAGGTGACGCACTGGAATCTCGAGATTCCTTACACGAAAAGAACTCCCCTTCAGTGCTGCTGGAAGAGGCATGACCCACGGTAGAACAAGAAGTTGTTGATTCTGATGCACCAGGCACACTATCGCAGCAAAACGAAATTTGCAAAAAAAAGAGTAAGTTGAAAGTGACCCCAAATAAAAGGTAGAAAATGAATCGAAAAACGCCACTTTCGATGTACAAAAGCAAAAAATGCATCCAAAGGTAAGAAACCATTCTAGCGACGGCATGGATCAAAGAACTGAACACGTTACGAATACCAACTCCGACTGCGATTTTCCTGTTAGTTCCCATATCAAGTAACCTAAGTTTCATGCCTCTTCGATACCAACTAGAACTAATCATGGACGCTACTCTAATTCCCAATCGTGATACCATAAGAAAGAGACCAGTCAAATTGCACGAGCAGCTCCGTGCTCTAACAATGAGGGGAGCGACCCCAAAAAACCTAATTTTTAATTGTGCTCCAACCGAGATAGGGTTTCCTTTTTTTGCAACCGAGAGAGGATAGTTAAGGATATTCAATTTGGTCATTGTTTATTATTTTATTTTGTCATTAGAGTAATACTATAGGATTTATCCTCAAGTATTACTTTTTGCCGACGATGAGCTCCTAAATTCTTCTTTGTATTATGATGTGGAAGTACCCTAGCCCTAGTACGCTCACCCGGGGCTTGACCCTTAATCAATCACTGCCGATCGTCTCTTTGGCACAGTCCCAACCACCGGAAGCACGCTAAAACACTTCTGCAAAAGCGGCTTTCGAAAAGCCCACCTACTGGACCTGTTTCTGGTACAAAACGTGTTTATTGACTGGGAAAAGCAGTTGTTTACTTTGCAACTGCCTTCGCTTTATCTATTCGCTTTGAGAGTCTGTTGATTCACCTGGATAGCTTCTTCGTCTCTTGTTGTATCCACTTAATTAATCAGTTTCTGCTTCAGTTGATTCATCTTCGGCTTGGGATGCTTCTGCTTCTTTCCCAACAAAGGGCACAGTTACATGTGCACCACTGTCCCCACCCACCAACCAACGCTTTCGAGCAGTCGTTTGCAGCAGGCCCGGGTCACGATGATGATGGGCTTTCTTCTAAAGGAGCCTTATCAGCATGACGCTTGTGGTTTTGGATCGTTTTATGATTCACCCTAGCCTGAACGACCCCTCTTTCTTCTTCTTCCGTTTTAGCAGCTTCCGTTGATGATGCAGATTAGGGATTGAACTTCAACGGGCATTAGCCCACCAACTGATACTGGTGTAACTGGAACAAAACAAGCAAAAGCTTTCCCTGCGCTTTGGAGCCTTTTCTCTTCTCGCCTTGCAGCTTTGGAAGTCTACTCTACTATATAATGTGTAGTGCTTAAATGGGCTAACTATTCCTTGACTTTGGAAGCGAGCAACCAACCCGGCAGAAATAGATCGGAAGTTTCCTGTTTGTTTGACAAAGAAAGGGTCGCGTTAGCGGCATAAGAGTCAGTAAGTAAACAGATCAGGTGTAGCGCGGGCAAACACGGGTGTAGCGATAGAGCGGTTTAGTTTACGATTCTATTCAAACAGGCTAAATTTCCCATGCACGAACAACGTAGCTGAGTATGAAGCCTTGCTTATCGGATTAGAACTAGCTGCGGCAATGGGCATGCGATCCATCCACGTTAAGAAAGAAGGGTGATTCTCAGCTAGTAGTGAGACAAGTCATCGTTGAGTATGAGGTAATAGATGCAAAGCAGCAGCCATACACAAAAAGAGCCCTAGACTCGATTCGCCGAGTTTGATGAAATTAAGATTGACCATGTACCTAGAAGGGCCAATGTTGAGGCTAACACAATGGCCCAGCTGGCTTCGACGTTTGAGATTTCCTAATTGGACAACTGAACAAACGTTCAAAGGACGATTCCAACAGCATTCCAGAAAACGTTACATAATGGAGCCAGAAGAGATCGGGCAGGATGATTGACAACAGCCTCTCGTCAGGTACTTGTCCGATCCTTCTAAAGAAACTCCCAGGAAATAAGATCAAACTGGCAAACAACAAGCTTTGAATTATGCTTTGATTGACGGAATATTGTATCGGCGTGGAAAGGACGGACTGCTCCTCAGGTGTGCGAGTGAGCAAGAAGCCGAAAAAATCTTGTTTCAAGTCCATGATGGAGTATAGTATGTGGATCACATCAAGCAGGGCATAAAATGCGTTGGCTGATCAGAAGGTATGGCCATTACTGGCCAACCATCTTTCTTTGTTTGCCGATTTCATAAAATATGCTAAGGGATGCCAGGCCTGCCAGAAACATGGACCAGTGCAGCATGTACCAGCTTCAGAATTGCATCCGATCTTAAAGACTTCGCGCCCTTTTACTAACAAATTGGCTTTGATCCCTTGTTTCACTCCGGCCCGATCACACGTAGGAAAATACGCCTTGGCAAACCTCTGCCTGACAGGAAGAAGTTCCGCCACTCACCTGACACAGAACCAATCGGGAAAAGGAAGAGAAGAGCTAAAAAACTTGAGAGGCGATACTTACTGCACCCGATTGCCCTGCACAGCCGTCTTAAGCAAATGAACCCGTGGATAAGTAGGCCTTTCTTGCAGACCGATCTTCTGCCGAGTTCCCCCCCTCAGCTCACGCGATAATCGGGACAGAGAGAATGGACTTGATTCACCTTTGCCCACGAGCCGCTTTACCGGATTCATACAAGAATGAGAGCAATAATTTCCACGTCCAGTAGGAAGTAGGGAGACACCCTCTAACTCTCGTCAGCTGTACATACGTCACTTTCCATTGTCTTAGCCGTGCCGGGAAGTTCCTTCCTTACCCTAGAAAGCCAGTCTTCTTCGAAACCCGCCAATCCATCTTTAAGCGAGAGTCGGAAGATCTAGTCCAGGTAGGTTTCAGCAGGCGAACAGCGGGATCGCACAAGACTTATATAATATAAGACGCAATTCGCGCGTGAATGTACACACGATCATCAAATGAGGAGGAACTTCCACCCCGGCACATTTAGTGCTCGCTCCGGTACACGGTTGGATATACAGATTGAAAACAAGGATTTCAGACAGCATGAAAGATTCCCTTGAGAAGCCACATATATTACTCTATTCTTCAAGCGGAAATTCATAACTCTAGCCTCATTTCTGGCCAGTTGGGGTCATAAACCCTCGTTTTTATGGTAGAAAGATGCCCTGTATCCAAATCTTCATCCGTAGCAAAAGGAGAATCAGCTGAAACAAGAGACGCATTGGCATCCAAAGAAGCAAGGGTGGGCTAAAACCCTGCATTCAATAATGGCATAACATAAAAAGAAGACCTTTATTAACGAATTGGGGCTTTCGCGCTTAGCACCCTCAACTTACCTCGACTTCTTGCGATGTACCACAA